TCCTATTTTTTTCTATCCCAGAGTTTCGTTTCGGATCATGGATCAATCTAAATATCATAACTTTTGTTACCCATCCTGTATATAGCCCTTTTTCGTTTCGTGTTGGAATAGAAACTGATTAAGCAGACGAGATTTTATGAAAAAAGTTCTTCCAATTCATAAGAGAGAACAACTATTTTGTTTTTCGATGGGGATTTTACACAACAGGGGAGATAATAATACTCAATTATGAATATAATGAATCAATTTTGTTGTTTTCATATTTTTTGATTTCCTATATAATAATATAATTTTTTTTTAGATATAATAAATAGAATTTCTATTTCAAATTCAAAATTAGAACATAATAATTCAATATAATAATGAATTAATTAAATTTAATTCTATTAATTCTATATATTTAAAATAAATTTAAAAATTTGTTTGTTTTCTCGATTGTATTCTTTTTTCAACACTAATATTGATATTGACAAGAGTGTATCAAACAAATATAATCCGATCGTGAATTAATGAATTGATTTACTAATTTTATTTATTATTATTAATTAATATATTATTATTTTAGAAAATTTCTTGTATTTGATCTGTTCATTTCGACGCTCAGAATCGATTCGCCTTCACGATTTTTTATTTTTTTTTTATTTCGATTGGATATACACATTTTTTAAAATTTCATTAGGGTTGCTAACTCAATGGTAGAGTACTCGGCTTTTAAGTGCGACTCCATTTTTTACACATTTCTATGAACTAATTGGTTCATCCATACCATCGGTAGGGTTTGTAAGACCACGACTGATCCAGAAAGGAATGAATGGAAAAAGCAGCATGTCGTATCAATGGCGAATTCTAAAAACTTTTCATTCGTATTGGACCCGGCCCAAATTTTTGTTTGAATTGTTGGCTCGGAAAAAAAGAATTCAGTTGGGTTGAATTAATAAAGGGATAGAGCTTAGCTGCTCCAATTATAGGGAAACAAAAAGCAACGAGCTTTCATTTTTTATTTGAATGATTACCCCATCTAATTTTACGTTAAAAAAAAATTAGTGCTTGCTGTGGAAAAAGTTTTTCCCACGAATGGATTTTGGATTTTTGTTATGAGTCCTAACTATTAGCTATTCTCAATTCTGGGGTAGCGATAAATGTGTAGAAGAAAGAGTATATTGATAAAGATATTTTTTTCCAAAATCAAAAGAGCGATTGGTCCGAAAAATAAAGGATTTCTAACTAGCTTGTTGTCCTCGAACAATTAGATGGACCAAGCGAGGAGAGATAGTCCATTGATGGTTTTTACTTGTTTTCTAGGTATATATATATATTCATAATTTGTTTTTTATTTGAATTCGAATATATAATAGAATACCCTGTTTTGACTGTATCGCACTATGTAGCATTTGATAATCCAATGAATCTCTGATCCTTTGACCAAATCGAATTTCTAAAATGAAGGAATATCAAGTATTATTAGAACGAGATAGATCTCGCCAACAGGACTTCCTATACCCACTTATTTTTAGGGAGTATGTTTATGGACTTGCTTATAGTCATGATTTTAATAGATCTACATTTGTGGAAAATGTAGGTTATGACAAGAAATATAGTTTACTAATTGTAAAACGTTTAATTACTCGAATGTATCAACAGAATCATTTGATCATTTCTGCTAATGATTCTAAGAAAAATCCATTTTTGGGGTATAATAAGAATTTTTATTCTCAAATAATATCGGAGGGTTTTGCCATCGTCGTGGAAATTCCATTTTTCCTACAATTTAGCTCTTCCTTAGAGGAGGCAGATATCGTAAAATCTTATAAAAATTTGCGATCAATTCATTCCGTTTTTCCCTTTTTGGAGGATAAATTTCCATATTTAAATTATGTGTCAGATATACGAATACCCTATCCTATCCATCTGGAAATCTTAGTTCAAATCCTTCGATACTGGGTGAAAGATGCCCCTTTTTTTCATTTATTACGGTTGTTTCTTTATAATTTTTGTAATAGGAATAGTTTTCTTACTCCAAAAAAATCGATTTCTACTTTTTCAAAAAGTAATCCGAGATTATTCTTATTCCTCTATAATTTTTATGTATGTGAATATGAATCTATCTTCCTTTTTCTACGTAAAAAATCCTCTCATTTACGATTAAAATCTTTTAGCGTTTTTTTTGAGCGAATCTTTTTTTATGCAAAAAGAGAACATCTTGTAGAAGTTTTTGCTAAGGATTTTTCGTCTACCGTAACATTCTTCAAGGATCCGCTCTTTCATTATGTTAGATATCAAGGAAAATCCATTCTGGCTTCAAAGAATGCGCCTCTTTTGATGAATAAATGGAAACACTATTTTATCCATTTATGGGAATGTTTTTTTGATGTTTGGTCTCAACCAGGAACGATCCATATAAAACAATTATCCGAACATTCATTTTACCTTTTAGGCTATTTTTCAAATGTGCGGCTAAATCGTTCAGTGGTACGGAGTCAAATGCTGCAAAATACATTTC